TGATTGGTCTGAGCAAGATACGACTTATTTGAAATTAATTGAATGAACAATTCATTCATAAAAATGAATATTTCTATGAGATTCCAGGTATTCTATAGTTCCTTCCGCGCCAATTGCCAATTCTTGGTCATTGAGATTCATGAGAGATTGGGATTAATATTTAGGGATAGATATTACCTCTCTTTTTCTCCTCTTTCAAATAAATTGAAATGATTGAAGTTTTTCTATTTGGAATCGTCTTAGGTCTAATTCCTATTACTTTGGCTGGATTATTCGTAACTGCATATTTACAATACAGACGCGGTGATCAGTTGGACCTTTGATTGAGTAACATCTTTTTTTTTTTGATTGACCTCCTCCTTAATCTGCAGGGGGTCAAATTCAGGTTGCAGTTCAAGTTAGTGAAGTTGTTTTATTGTGATTCGACATTACAAGAACAGAATCACGCTCTGTAGGATTTGAACCTACGACATCGGGTTTTGGAGACCCACGTTCTACCGAACTGAACTAAGAGCGCTTTCTTATGACAGCAGATACGACTGTCAAGAAAAGGATTCTTTTTGTACCCCCAATACATTTTGCATGCATTGCATATAGTATCATAAAATAAAAGATTATGTCCGATTTTCATCGATCTCAATTGACCCCTCGTTACTGGCCATAGGAAAAATAATAGGTAGGGATGACAGGATTTGAACCCGTGACATTTTGTACCCAAAACAAACGCGCTACCAAGCTGCGCTACATCCCTTTTAATTGTTGTACAGTGTCATTGTAGAGAATCCCTGTCTTGTTTTCCACATCGTTATTTCCTCTATCTATATACAATTTCTCTTGCCATTTCTTCTTTTTGGTCTCATATCTCATATAATAAAAGAATTATATACATATGAAACCTAACGTATAAAAGAATTAATATTTATCGGTAATGCTCAGGAAGAGGGGGTCATCTTTTTCTGTTTTAGGTACAAGTGGATCTCATCTACCGGATCATTGTACATATCCATTTTAGTTAGAGATTCCGCGTACAAATACAAGTGATCTTTAACTACATATGCATCTGATCATATATGTATTCCAATAAAGAAGGAGGATTTTCAATGCGAGATATAAAAACATATCTCTCCGTGGCACCTGTGCTAACTACTCTATGGTTTGGGTCTTTAGCAGGTCTATTGATAGAGATCAATCGTTTATTCCCAGATGCGTTGGTATTCCCCTTTTTTTCATTCTAGTTATTGATATGGGAATGGATGAATGAAGAAGATTAGAGATACAATAAATTCTCTGTGACCAACCCCCCCCCTTTTTTTTTCAGTTCTTTTAGGATAGGAAGGAAAGAGAAAGAATAAAAGTGGATTGAACCTCAGTCAAACTCGGGTTCAGGATAGAATTAATAGAGGTAGAACAGAAATAGAAATGGGGCTCTAGGGCAGGCTGTTCGAGATCATATAAGATAGTAAATGAAATGCTGGGATTAGGAATAATGAATAGTTAGAAATAATTGTATTACTTATGATTTTATTACTTTATTGATTGCATGATTGCAACGAAATCTTTCATAATTGTATTTCGAGTTAGCAACCTATTTTCTATTTATTTTTCGTTCCTTTCTTCTTCTTCGGTTCGGATCGAAAATAGAAGAATTGAGTGAATCCAAAGGAGGTTCATGGCCAAGGGTAAAGATGTCAGAGGAATAGTTATTTTGCAATGTACCAGTTGTGTCCGAAATGATTTTAATAAAGAATCGCGAGGCACTTCCAGATATATTACTCAAAAGAATCGACACAATACACCTAGTCGATTGGAATTGAGAAAATTCTGTCCTTATTGTTACAAGCATACGATTCATGGGGAGATAAAGAAATAGATCGAACGGAACACGTGTACCATCCTTCCAAGGAACAGGAAGAAATTATATATATATAAACAAATCAAGTCCTATTTCGGTCGGATCCGAAATGAATGAAGAAATGGGATTTTAGAGATAAGGAATAAACCATGGATAAATCCAAGCGACTCTTTCGTAAATCCAAGCGATCTTTTCGTAGGCGTTTGCCCCCAATTGGATCGGGGGATCGAATTGATTATAGAAACATGAGTTTAATTAGTCAATTTATTAGTGAACAGGGAAAAATATTATCTAGACGAGTGAATAGATTGACCTTGAAACAACAACGATTAATTACTATTGCTATAAAACAAGCTCGTATTTTATCTTCGTTACCTTTTCTTAATAATGAGAAACAATTTGAGAAAACCGAGTCGATCCCTAGAACTACTGGTCCTAGAACCAGAAATAAATAGGCCTACTCCTCAATTGAATCAAAACAACTCTAATTGGAATTAAAAATCAGATTGATTGATCTTTTGTTCGAAAAAGCCGAGAGATTTTATTGTTGCGTCGTAATAGAATAAAAAAAAGAATGGGAGAAGAAGAAATCTGTTTTTTTTTGAAACGTGTTCGTTCATTCCTACTACTTATCTTATCATATTAATTTCTACTCTACCTTCCCGGAGGTCATTCTCCGGGGAACTCCGTTTAAATCATTCCGGTGAATTCCTTCCAATCTCCTTATTTGATGATCTCATTGGAAATCATGTAAAGACAATTCCTATTTGATATAGCTATTTGTGCAGGTATTTTACGATTAAGAAGCAACTGCCTCTTGTACAGATCATGTATTAATCGACTATAACTATAGGATACCCTATTCTCACGAGTTACTGCATTTATCCGAGTGATCCACAAACGACGAAAATCTCTCTTTCGCCTGCCTCTATCCCGATGAGAGGACACCAAAGCTCTCATTTTCTGTTGAGTAGTAGTTCGAGTAAGTCTTGAATGGGCCCCTCGAAAGGTTGATGCAAATAAACGAATTTTTGTTCGACGTCTCCGAGCTATATATCCTCGTCTAACTCTGGTCATTGAATCAAATTAAACTTTGATGAATAACTAATCGATTTCTTTTCTTTCAGTCATTCTTTTCCCCTCTCCTGGTTTATTAATAACAAAACGGATTCTTCCGATGTATAAAATAAAAATTCCAATGGCTTTTGCTACTATGACCTTCCCAACCACGATTTTTTATTTCTTCCAGGCATTTATTTCACCTCAAAATAAGAAATTTTACCGATATTTGGTATAAAATAGGTATAAAATAAATAGGTAGTAAATGTAAATGGATAAATAAATAAATAGTGGCTTCCATCGTTTCTATGGTTACTTCTTAAACGGTGAGGCCCTCTCTATACACCGGAGCCCCTTCCCTCATTTAATCAATGTTATTGGTAACTTGTACAGTTCACACTCTTTGGCTCTACCCATGAATTGTCCAGTAATAGGTCTTTTCACAATGAGATCTATTCATACAGTGACGGCATTTAAGTATGAAGGTTGGCTAGGTAGCTGACCCTGTTAGTCCGTTCTTGCAAGAGTAGGAGCATAATCTTTCTGCTTCTTAAATACCATTTCCCCCGCTTAATGGATAACCATTTGCTACCAATGGAGAATTGCTTTTCATCTCAAATCGAGGTGATTGGATTTGCACCAATGGAAACCATAAATTCCATACACAATAGAGGTATATGATAGATCTTTATTTTTAGATAGTGAATGGAGTTCTTCCATTCTATCCCATTCATTGGTACTGGTCATTGAGACTGGAAAAATCGTCTCATTTGTTCTAGCTCATGATCTGAACGAGTCGCACATACACCCTAGTACATGTTCCTCGACGCTGAGGACATCCTCGAAGAGCTGGGGATTTCGTGACATTTCTGATTGGCTGTCTTGTGTTTCTAATAAGTTGTTTAATGGTTGGCATGCTGAATCGTATACAGAATGGGCTGGTTTAGATCGATCCTAACCGGATGATTATGAATTACTTCCATTTACTATTTTATTTTACCCGGGTAAGAAGATAAAAGATCAAATCACGGTTCATTCGAATTATGATTCGAAATGGAATCACGGATTTATGCGAAATCCCCGGTATTTTCGACCGCTACAAGATCAACAATGCCATGAGCTTGGGCTTCTGCTGCTGACATAAAAACATCTCTTTCCATGTCTTCGGATACAACCCATAAAGGATTGCCCGTTCTTTGTACATAAACCCTTGTGAGGATTTCGCGGAGTTTCAGTAGTTCTTCCGCTTCCAGGATAAATTCTCCTGTGGGTGCCTCATAAAAAGAACTAGCAGGTTGGTGGATCATAACCCTGATGATATAACATAATAAACGATTCCTCTATCTCGCATGATCGGGCGAAAGGAAGGGATAAAGAATAACAAACAAGAAGAAAAAGATAGAATTGAACAACCGTACAGGCATCTTTTGTGCATTGCATACGGCTCTGCAATGGAATTTCTTTTTCCCTTCCATCAAAGAAAGAGACAAATAGAATCCATCAGACCCAGATCGTTGAATGATCCATTTACCATCCTTCCTTTCGTAGGAGTCAAAAAATACTATGATGGTTCCGTTGCTTTATATATTTATCTCGTCTGAGATTCAGCAATCCCAAAGTTTCTTTTTGATCCGATCAAATAAGGAAAAAAGAATCTTTTTTTTTTTCATACTCTTTCATAACATAAATATCGGAAAGAGACTTCTGGTGTGGAAGCAAAAAGGTTTGTGACGCTGAAATGGAACCCCGATACATAAGATCAAATCGGAAATAACCTTTGTTTCATACTACTATCTCGATACATAATCTCATGTTATGAAAAAACGAGAATGGTTTGCTCATATCGAACTCGAAATGCCATGCTATTATTACTTATTATTTATATTCCATATGGCGAAGGCATAGTCTTCTTTTTCTCTCAAATAAAAAACTCATTGGCGCCAAGCGTGAGGGAATGCTAGACGTTTGGTAATTTCTCCTCCGACCAGGATGAAAGATCCCATTGAAGCGGCTAATCCCATGCATATTGTATGCACATCTGGTGGCACAAATTGCATAGTATCATAAATAGATATTCCTGGTATTACCCATCCGCCGGGAGAGTTTATAAACAAATAAAGATCCCTGGTATCATCCTCTATGCTGAGATATACCATGAGACCAACAAGTTGATTCGAGATCTCGCTATCAACCTCTTGGCCTAAAAAAAGTAATCTTTCTCGATAAAGTCGGTTGATTAGGACAAAATTGTATCCTTTAGGAACCGTACACGCACCTTTGGATGCATACGGTTCAAAAAATAAAAATTGCGAAACAAAAAAAGAATCAATGTGTCGATTCCAGCCCTTTTCTCTTTTCGTAGCAGGGTTTTTCCTAACGAAGGGGCTTTTTCTTCCATTTTTCAAGAAACATGAGTTTTGACTTGACTTGCTTCCCTAGAATTCACTGAACTTATCGAACTAACCTCTCATTGATGTATTGTTTCATCGAGATCCAAATCACGATGTAATTTTCTTGTTCCTGAATGGGCCTCTTCAATTCTTTTAGGTTTATGCTCTACTCCGGGTAAAGATCTGCCCGAATTCTATTTGCACATATAGGACAAATAATCTCAGTACCACTTCTTTTTGCTACGACTTCTTTTTTTTTTTTTCAATTCGTTTCATGTCTTCCGCCCAATATATGATGTATTCATCATATTACTCCATTGATTGGCAGTATGAGATCACTCATATGGTATAAAGGAATCATTTATGATACGAGTGGTAATCATACATAGATTACCAATTTGGTATTTTCTGAACGGAGCCTGTATACTTCATTTTATTGGTCCAAGCCAACCATAAATTCTTCTAATTGATAATATGGATCCCCCAATAAATTGATCTAATTGCACTTCACGCTCCGAATTATTGATGGTTCAATCAATCTTTCTTGGGCGAAAGAGAGGATATCTCCATCGGGGGAGAGAACGGGGAAATCCCATATGACCCAATATGTCTGACAAGTCGCACTATACGTCAACCCAAACTGCATCTTCCTCTCCAGGACTCCGAAAAGGTACTTTTGGAACACCAATGGGCATTAAATTAAAGAAAAAGAGGTTAAGTACTATACTTCACTTTGATGTGGAAACGTAACAACGGGTTTATTGTCTTCATAATATTGCCGTTTATCGTATTTTATCAATAGATTCGAAGGTTCATGGAGGAAGACAGAATGAATAAAGAAAAATTCTTACGAATGGATCGTTTGAATGATGAACAAGTATCTATGCATTCGCTCACAAAAAATGGGACCAGCCCCCATTGCGTATTGGTACTTATTGGGTATAGAATAGATCTGCTTCTCTTTGTTCCTACGAACAGAATTGTTCAATTATTACCAACGGAACGGAATAAATATTAACCCTTGCTTCGGGATAATCCACTGAAAAGGTGAGGTCCATAGCATAGTCTTTTCCAATGCGATAAAGTTACATAGTGTCTATTTTTTCTTTGATAAAGGGGTATTTCCATGGGTTTACCTTGGTATCGTGTTCATACCGTCGTATTGAATGATCCCGGTCGGTTGCTTTCTGTCCATATAATGCATACAGCTCTAGTTTCTGGTTGGGCCGGTTCGATGGCTTTATACGAATTAGCAGTTTTTGATCCCTCTGACCCCGTTCTTGATCCAATGTGGAGACAAGGTATGTTCGTTATCCCTTTCATGACTCGTTTAGGAATAAACAATTCATGGGGTGGTTGGAGTATCACAGGAGGAACTATAACGAATCCGGGTATTTGGAGTTACGAAGGTGTGGCCGGGGCACATATTGTATTTTCTGGCTTGTGCTTCTTAGCAGCTATCTGGCATTGGGTGTATTGGGACCTAGAAATATTCTGTGATGAACGTACGGGAAAACCCTCTTTGGATTTGCCCAAGATCTTTGGAATTCATTTATTTCTCTCAGGGGTGGCTTGCTTTGGGTTTGGCGCATTTCATGTAACAGGCTTGTATGGTCCTGGAATATGGGTGTCCGATCCTTATGGCCTAACCGGAAAAGTACAATCTGTAAATCCAGCGTGGGGCGCGGAAGGTTTTGATCCTTTTGTTCCGGGGGGAATAGCCTCTCATCATATTGCAGCGGGGACATTGGGCATATTAGCGGGTCTATTCCATCTTAGTGTCCGCCCGCCCCAACGTCTATACAAAGGATTACGTATGGGCAATATTGAAACGGTCCTTTCCAGTAGTATCGCTGCTGTCTTTTTTGCAGCTTTCGTTGTTGCTGGAACTATGTGGTATGGTTCAGCAACTACCCCGATCGAATTATTTGGTCCCACTCGTTATCAGTGGGATCAGGGATACTTCCAGCAAGAAATATATCGAAGGGTTGGTGCCGGGCTAGCCGAAAATCTGAGTTTGTCGGAAGCTTGGTCTAAAATTCCCGAAAAATTAGCTTTTTATGATTACATCGGTAATAATCCGGCGAAAGGGGGATTATTCAGAGCAGGCTCAATGGATAACGGGGATGGAATAGCTGTTGGATGGTTAGGACACCCCATCTTTAGAGATAAAGAAGGGCATGAGCTTTTTGTACGTCGTATGCCTACTTTTTTTGAAACATTTCCAGTAGTTTTGGTAGACGGAGACGGAATTGTGAGAGCCGATGTTCCTTTTAGAAGGGCGGAATCAAAGTATAGTGTCGAACAGGTAGGTGTAACTGTTGAGTTCTATGGTGGCGAACTCAATGGAGTCAGTTATAGTGATCCCGCTACTGTGAAAAAATATGCTAGACGTGCCCAATTGGGTGAAATTTTTGAATTAGATCGTGCTACTTTGAAATCCGATGGTGTTTTTCGTAGCAGTCCAAGAGGTTGGTTCACTTTTGGACATGCTACGTTTGCTTTGCTCTTCTTTTTCGGACACATTTGGCATGGCGCTAGAACCTTGTTCAGAGATGTTTTTGCTGGTATTGACCCAGATTTGGATGCTCAAGTGGAATTTGGGGCATTCCAAAAACTTGGAGATCCAACTACAAAGAGACAAGTAGTCTGATACAACATTGCTCTGGTATCTTTCGCCTCTATTTGATTTTTTTTTGATTTGACATAAGGGATTGGAGAAATCTTGATTTTCATCATCGCCTTTTCTTTGACTCTTGCCCTTTCTTTATCTGGGAAATGATCCCAAATGAATAGGTGTGGAAGCTATAATTGTAAACCACGATCGAATCTATGGAAGCATTGGTTTATACATTCCTGTTAGTCTCGACTTTAGGGATCATTTTTTTCGCTATCTTTTTTCGAGAACCGCCTAAGGTTCCGACTAAAAAGATGAAATGATTTTTCATTATCTCAATTGAAGTAATGAGCCCCCCAATATGGGAGGTTCATTATTTCAACTAGTCCCCGTGTTCCTCGAATGGATCTCTTAGTTGTTGAGAGGGTTGCCCAAAAGCGGTATATAAGGCGTACCCAGTAAAGCTTACAAGTGAACCAGATATGGAGATGGCGACTAGGGTTGCTGTTTCCATTATTAGATAATTTCAAGACCACGATCGATCTACGCTACGATAAGATCGTTTATTTACAACGAAATAGTATACAAAGTCAACAGATCTCAACCAATGCAATAGGATTTATGGCTACACAAACCGTTGAGGGTAGTTCTAGATCTGGGCCAAGACGAACTATTACAGGGGATTTATTGAAACCATTGAATTCGGAATATGGTAAAGTGGCTCCTGGATGGGGAACTACCCCCTTCATGGGTGTCGCAATGGCTCTATTTGCGATATTCCTATCTATTATTTTGGAGATTTATAATTCTTCCGTTTTACTGGATGGAATTTCAATGAGTTAGGTCCCATAAGAACCATGAAGTCCTAGCTTTTCAATCCAAAATGAATCACTTAGGACTCGGATTTCTAGGCCATTCTGGTAGTTCGACCGTGGAATTCCGTTGTTTCGGTATTTCCGGAATATGAGTGTGTGACTTGTTATAATTGATCCTATTGATAGTACAGAGAATAGGTCTGTCATCTCGATAGAGATGGTTCTACCTCGTCGGATATTCATTCTAGTATCCGGAGCACGGAATATATGGAATAGATCAAGAAATATTTGAACTATGATTCATACCTACTATTCAGACCTCGCAACCGGACTCCAACAAATTTTCAAACAACGAGTCATAAATCGAACGATTTTTCTTCCTTCAGAATTATGCTTATTTTGACCGAAGGACCAATGTTTCTATGGATTTTTAGTGATTCCATCCATTCATTGAATAAGTGATGATCAAATGGTTCTTACTCAGAGAACCTTTGGGCTTAGCTTGGGCGCTTTATTGAATCATCGTGGTTCTAGTATGAATCTGAGGTTTCAATCGATTCATAGGGTCTCCACAAGAGAATTCCTATCAATAGTAAACAAAACATATAGTAAATCCGTATTACGCACAAACAAAAACAACAAATCCAAAATAAAATAAATAGGGGAAGAGAAGATTCAAGAGGCCTATAACGATCAACATAAAGACGAATGAGCCAACTTGATATTTTGGCATTATCATCACAAAGAAGAGATTCCGGATTTTGGTTCCTTCGCTTCGTATCTTCAGGGACGATTGAATCAAGTGGCTAAGAAGTTTCAAACTTTCTATTCCATATCCGTTGCAACCACTATTTGGGTGTTTTTGCTTGAGCCGTACGAGATGAAATTCTCATATACGGTTCTCAGAGGGGGAGTCTCTTTGGTTTACCTATCTCAATAAAGTATATGATTGGTTCGAGGAGCGTCTCGAGATTCAGGCGATTGCAGATGATATAACTAGTAAATATGTTCCTCCTCATGTCAACATATTTTATTGTCTAGGAGGGATCACACTTACTTGTTTTTTAGTACAAGTAGCTACCGGTTTTGCTATGACTTTTTACTATCGTCCGACCGTTACAGAGGCTTTTGCCTCTGTTCAATACATAATGACTGAAGCCAACTTTGGTTGGTTAATCCGATCAGTTCATCGATGGTCAGCAAGTATGATGGTGCTAATGATGATCCTACACGTATTTCGTGTGTATCTCACAGGTGGATTTAAAAA